CACGTTGTTGAATCAAAATAAGGAATGCCAATCTTTGATAATTTTGTCATCATCCAACTGTTCTCAAATTGGTCCATTCCACAGTTCGAAATATAGCAATGTGACAAAAGAATCGGATCCTCTAATTCCAATTAGGGATTTGTTGGGTCCCTTAGGTACTATTGCACCTAAAATAGCGAATTTTTATTCATCTTACCATTTAATAACTCATAATTCGATCTTGTTAAAGAAATATTTGCTATTTGACAATTTGAAACAGGCTTTTCAAGTACTTCCAGTACTTAAATACTGTTTAATGGATGAAAATTGGAGGATTTTGAATCCCGATCCCTGCAGTAACATCATTTTGAATCCATTCCATTTGAATTGGCGCTTTCTCCAACGCGATTATTGTGAGGAGACATCCACAATAATTAGCCTTGGACAATTTATTTGTGAAAATGTGTGTCTATTTAAATACGTACCACACATAAAAAAATCTGGTCAAATTCTAATTGTTCATCTTGACTCCTTAGTTATAAGATCAGCTAAGCCCTATTTGGCCACTCCGGGAGCAACTGTTCATGGCCATTATGGAGAAATCTTTTATGAAAGAGATACATTAGTTACATTTATATATGAAAAATCGCGATCTGGTGACATAACGCAGGGTCTTCCAAAAGTGGAACAAGTCTTAGAAGTGCGCTCGGTTGATTCAATATCTATGAACCTCGAAAAGAGAGTTGCAGGTTGGAACGGACATATACCAAGAATTCTTGGAATCCCTTGGGGATTCTTGATTGGAGCCGAGCTAACCATAGCCCAAAGTCGTATCTCTTTGGTTAATAAGATCCAAAAGGTTTATCGATCCCAGGGGGTACAAATCCATAATAGACATATAGAGATTATTATACGTCAAGTAACATCAAAAGTGTTGGTTTCAGAAGATGGAATGTCTAATGTTTTTTCACCCGGAGAATTAATCGGATTATTCCGAGCAGAACGAGCAGGGCGTGGTTTGGACGAAGCGATCTATTATCGAGCAATCTTATTGGGAATAACGAGGGCATCTCTGAATACTCAAAGTTTCATATCCGAAGCGAGTTTTCAAGAAACCGCTCGAGTTTTAGCAAAAGCTGCTCTACGAGGTCGTATTGATTGGTTGAAAGGCCTAAAAGAGAACGTTGTTCTGGGAGGGATTATACCGGTTGGTACCGGATTCCAAAAATTAGTGCACCGCTCAAGGCAAGACAAGAACATTCATTGGAAAAAAAAAAATACTATATTCGATTTGTAGATGAGAGATATTTTGTTACACCATAGAGAATTATTTTGTTCTTGCGTCCCAAACAATTTCTACGAGACATCAGAACAATCATTTACACGATTTAATGATTCCTAAGAGGAGATTCATTCTTTTTACTTTAACTATCTGATCCAATTAGTGATTTGGTAATAAACCAAATAAGTAATTAAAAGAAATTAATGGGTTGGACCGTGTATCAACGGTCAATTCCCGGTGTAGGGTTCCCTCGGAACAATTATTATTTTTTTTTTTCAGGTACCTCGTCTCTTTGTAAAAAAAAAACAACAAAGAGGAAGTAGTGTGGGGAAAAATGACAACAAGAAGATATTGGAACATCAGTTTGGAAGAGATGATGGAAGCGGGAGTTCATTTTGGTCATGGTACTAAGAAATGGAATCCTAGAATGGCCCCTTACATCTCTGCAAAGCGTAAAGGTATTCATATTACAAATCTTACTAGAACTGCTCGTTTTTTATCGGAAGCCTGTGATTTAGTTTTTGATGTAGCAAGTAGGGGAAAAAACTTCTTAATCGTTGGTACCAAAAATAAAACAGCGGATTTAGTAGCATCAGCTGCAATAAGGGCTCGGTGTCATTATGTTAATAAAAAATGGCTCGGCGGTATGTTAACGAATTGGTCCACTACGGAAACGAGACTTCATAAGTTCAGGGACTTAAGAGCAGAACAAAAGATGGGGAAACTCAACCGTCTACCCAAAAGAGATGCAGCAATATTGAAGAGAAAATTATCTACCTTGCAAACATATCTGGGTGGGATCAAATATATGACAGGGTTGCCCGATATTGTAATCATTGTTGATCAGCAAGAAGAATATACGGCTCTTCGAGAATGTTTCATTTTGGGGATTCCGACCATTTGTTTAATCGATACAAATTGTGACCCGGATCTCGCGGATATTTCGATTCCAGCAAACGATGACGCTATAGCTTCAATCCGATTGATTCTTAACAAATTAGTATCGGCAATTTGCAGGGGAAGTTCTAGCTATATAAGAAATCGTTGATTATGATTAAGAATAATAAGATTAGTTAATTATTTTTGAACTCCATAGATTTCTCGGACCGGTTACTATTCCTGAACTATAAAAATAGATAAAAAGTACTGGACTGTGGATATTGATATTATGTTATGTGATCGCTTGGTATCTTAAATATATGATTAATGGATTAAAGTAGGTGAGTTGAGAACGAAAAGAGATGGTTGAATCAAAATAACTCTTTTTTTTTAAGTTCTATTTATGTCAGAGGACAATATGAATGTTATACCATTTTCCATTAAAACACTCAAAGGGTTATACGATATATCGGGTGTAGAGGTAGGCCAACATTTATATTGGCAAATAGGAGGATTACAAATCCATGCTCAAGTACTTATCACCTCTTGGGTCGTAATTGCTATCTTATTAGGTTCAGTCACCATAGCTGTTCGGAATCCACAAACCATTCCGACTTATGGTCAGAATTTCTTTGAATATGTCCTTGAATTTATTCGAGACTTGAGTAAAACCCAGATTGGAGAAGAATATGTTCCTTGGGTTCCCTTTATTGGAACTATGTTCCTATTTATTTTTGTTTCTAACTGGTCAGGTGCTCTTTTACCTTGGAAAATCATACAGTTACCTCATGGGGAGTTAGCTGCGCCTACGAATGATATAAATACTACTGTTGCTTTAGCTTTACCCACATCAGTGGCATATTTTTATGCGGGTCTTACCAAAAAAGGATTGGGTTATTTCGGGAAATACATTCAACCAACCCCAATCCTTTTACCAATTAACATCTTAGAAGATTTCACAAAACCCTTATCTCTTAGTTTTCGGCTTTTCGGTAATATATTGGCTGATGAATTAGTAGTTGTTGTTCTTGTTTCTTTAGTACCTTTAGTAGTTCCTATACCTGTCATGTTTCTTGGATTATTTACAAGTGGTATTCAAGCTCTTATTTTTGCAACTTTAGCCGCGGCTTATATAGGTGAATCCATGGAGGGTCATCATTGACTAGCTTTAGAAATAGTCTTTTTTTAAGCTTATCCTAATTCATGCATGATTCCAGATAATCCACTCGGTTGTGGAATATAATAGATACAAATAGATACAAATACGTTTGTATTTATATACGACCTAGCGTCGTAGTAGCAAAAATAGACGATATTACAGAATTTGAAAAAGTAAAAAAAAAAGATAATTATGGAGGGCAAACTACTTATATTAATGTCTATAAGTCTACAGCCCGCGCGTATGTTTCGAAAAATGATTCTAGAATACGATTCGATATGAAATACGGTTTACGTTATGTAAGAAACAAATGTATATGTGATATTAGATATTCAATAGTTATATAGGAATCATTTTCCTATATATTATATTTCCCGCCAACCGCTTTTAGATGGATTACAATATAATTCTCTTTTTTTTTCGTCTGTGATTGCGGATTGAATGAAAAAACAAATGAACTCAAGGATATAGAATAGTAAAGAACGAAAAAAAAAGTAATAATTCATTGGTTGATTGTATCATTAACCATTTCTTTTATTTTTTTTTGGTGCGAGGAACTTACCATGAATCCACTGATTTCTGCTGCTTCCGTTATTGCTGCTGGATTGGCCGTAGGGCTTGCTTCTATCGGACCGGGGGTTGGTCAAGGTACTGCTGCGGGTCAAGCTGTAGAGGGTATTGCGAGACAGCCAGAAGCGGAGGGTAAAATACGAGGTACTTTATTGCTTAGTCTAGCTTTTATGGAAGCTTTAACAATTTACGGACTAGTCGTGGCATTAGCACTTTTATTTGCGAATCCCTTTGTTTAATTTAATCCTAGAAATGTGAAAAAAAAATATGTAACGCATTTTTTCTTATTTCATTAACTCGGGCTTGCCGCTTGCTTCTTCGAATTATATCACCACTTTACTCCTACAATTACTTATTTGTTGAGACAATACTCTCGGGAAGGACTGATTTGAGATGAGGAATTAGCGGATTCGTTCTCTTTCTTCCTTCCCGTCCTTAATACAACGGAAACCTTTTTGACTTTTAGGAAGCGTTTCTGCAAATGAGATATTTCGCAATTGACATGAGACCCAGGACCTAACCTAAACAGGGCCTACCCTAATAAGTATCTATTGGAAACTTAAAAAAAAAAATACGAAATAAAAATTTTTTTAATTAGCCAATTTAATTAATAGATTTTATCTAAAAAATAGAAAAAAAAATAGATCAAGGGGGACGATGCGCGAAGTGATACAAAAAGAACTCTGTTCTTTGTTAGTCTTATCTATAAAAGGAGAGCATATGAAAAATGTAACCGATTCCTTCGTTTCCTTGGGCCACTGGCCATCTGCTGGGAGTTTCGGGTTTAATACCGATATTTTAGCAACGAATCCAATAAATCTAAGTGTAGTGCTTGGTGTATTGATTTATTTTGGAAGGGGAGTGTGTGCGAGTTGTGTATTTCAAGAATAGGTTGGATCCAACCGACTGCACTTTATTTATGTTCTTTTATTTATTCTTTGAGTTGTTTAGTTTTTTTTTTATTTTTAATAGGATAAATAGGAAAGAAAGGTGCACGATCTCGACGAATTACTTCTGAATAAATTACGAAATCATATGTAAGAACCATAGCATTTCGTGACCCATTGGTAAATCAACTTTGATTCTCTATCAACCAATAATGTGAGACCATTAACTAACATGGTTAAAGCT